GATGATAATGGTAAGCAAGAAGATTGTTTACGAAGAAACAACAAGAAAAATTCATATTCTGATACATAAGAATTATATAAGAATCGAAATAGTCTTTTATTTTCTTTTTTAAAAAGAAAAATGGATTTCATTGAAGTAATAAAACTATTCCAATTTGAATAGTAGTTGAGAAAGAATCGCAATAAATGCAAAGATGGAACATCTTGGATACGGTATTGAAGGAGTTGCAACAAGATTTCCAAATGGATAGGATAGGGTATTTCTATATGTGAAAGATAATCCAAATGCAAAAATTTGTCTTCTAAAAAGGGAAATATTGAATGAATAGAGCGTAAATTCTGAAACTTTGGTATTTCTTTTTCTTTCGGACAAGATAATTCTCGTAGCGAGAATGGTATTTCTACAAGGATCGCAAACCCCTCAGGTAGAATCTGAGAATAAAACTCAGAATAAAAACCAATTTTGTAATCCAACAATCGATCTTGGTTAGGATGATTAACCGAGTTAATCCAAAAATTCTGCTGATACATTCGAGTAATTAAACGTTTCACAAGTAGTGAACTAAATTTCTTGTTATTACAACTAAAAATTTCTGCAGGTTCGGAATCATTTAATCCATAATCATGGGCAAATGCATAAATATACTCCTGAAAGAGAAGTGGGTAGACAAAGTATTGTTGACGAGATTTATGTTTTTCTGAATACCCTTCGAATTTTTCCATTTGTATTTCTACTTGAATCAGAAAGAAGAAGCATTTCTCGGTTTATCAAATGATGATACATAGTGCAATATGGTCAGAACAGGGTGTTGCATTTTTTAATACAAACCCTGGAAAGAAAGGGAGTCTAATCCACAGATCTTTTGCCGCTCCTTTTCTACCCAATTAGTTTATGTTTGTTCTAAATTCCAAAAGAGAACAGAATAAATTTTTTATTTTTGCAGGCCAATCGCTCTTTTGACTTTGGAATGGAGCCCTTTTATCAATATACTGCTTCTTTTACACATTCAATCCATAATTCAAGAATAATTAGGATTTCTAAAAAAAAAAAGAAAAAAAAAGGGTCCACTCATAGGAAAACCCAACCTTTCCCCGCATCCGGCACTAATCTATTTTTAACGTCTAATTAGAGCGGGGAATTATTCCAACTAGGAAGTTAAGCTCGTTGCTTTTTATTTTACCAGAATTGGAGCCAGGCTCTATCCATTTATTCACTAGACCCAGAAAATCGTAATTTTTATTCCATTCAAAAAAATAAATTGATTTTATTACGACATGCTATTTTTTCCATTCATTACCCTTGAGGATCAGTCGTGGTCTTATAGACTCTACCAAGAGTCTGGACGAATTTGTTGCTCCATCCAAATGTGTAAAAGATCATAGTCGCACTTAAAAGCCGAGTACTCTACCATTGAGTTAGCAACCCAGATAAAAAAAGATCTTAGATACGATCGAAATCAAAAAATCAATGGAATTACACTGCGCGCTTCTGTCAAAACATTGAACTAGCAAGACATCAAAAGAAAGATTTTATCGACCATGAAAAACACTCAAATGCCAAAATGAACAGATCTGGTTAAATTCCACCAAGGTTAGAGCGACTCTAATCACGATGGGAAAATGCTCCTTCTTTTAGCGATTTTTAGTTTAAAAAAAAATATTGTATGAAAATACATGCAAGACGGACACCCTTACCATTTGAGCAAAGTGTAGGCAGAAAAATCTAATATGGAGTGAGGATAAAGAGACCCATCTATCTACAAATTCTATTTGTTCAATAGACCTTTGTCAATGGAAATAGAATGGTAAGAAAACTAATTCTATAGAAAAAGTAAATAAAATAGGGGCTTATGTTGGATTGGCACGACATAAATCCAGGACTAAGAAAGAAGTAAATTGTGTCTAAATAATTAGAGAAGGAGGAATACTAGTGATCTTCTCCTACTTTTTTATTGATTGAGTTCTTCAATTAACTCAAAATTCTTTCTTTTTCTTTAAATAATTCTGCCTTCCTTAAAATATCATAAACAGTTCTTGTCGGTTGAGCACCCTTTTCAAGGAAATAAAGAATAGCTGGAACATTTAAACAAGTTTGATTCTTTATCGGATCATAAAAACCTACTTTTCGAAGATCTCTTCCTTCTCTTCGAGATCGAACATCAATTGCAACGATTCGATAGACAGCTTATTGGGATAGATGTAGATAAACAACGCCCCCCCTAGAAACGTATAGGAGGTTTTCTCCTCATACGGCTCGAGAAAATGATTCGAATTTCTGTCTATAATAATAGAAATTAGACTATGACGTGCATTAATTTCCTTATAGAAAAAACAAATTTCATTTATACTCATGACTCAAGTTGGCTAATTTTGACTGACAGACTTCAAAGGCTAAATCCTTCGAAAATTTTTGAGTCGTCTTTAAACTCTTTTCGTTGTCTCATTTCGAACGAATTTACTTTTATTCCTTATTCTGATCCAATTCTGTTGTTGAGACAATTGAAAATTGTGTTTACTTGTTCTGGAATCCTTTATCTTTGATTTGTGAAATCCTTGGGTTTAGACATTACTTCGGGAATTCCTATTCTTTTTTCTTTCAAAAGAGTAGCAACATACCCTTTTTTTCTTATTTCCTTCGATAAAGCATCTCCCTCTTCTATAAAAATCAAATAAGGAGGATTTATTCTGATATACTTTTAATTGAAAGAGTTTTCCCTATCTTCCTAAATAGGGCTTTCTTATTATTTTATCCTTTCCATTTCTATATTAAGGATAGACTGACAAAGTTGGCCTAATTTAGTAGTTTTCACTAACCCTAGATCCTTTCCCTTGATAAAAAATCAATTCTATCCTCTCGAGCTCCATTGTGTACTATTTACTTAAAAACAAACAACCCAGCGCAAATTTGGTTAGGGTTCGGGACGAATAGAACAGACTATGTCGAGCCAAGAGCATTTTCATTACTATGGAAAATGGTGGATAGCAAAATCCACAATCGATCATGTCCTTCAAGTCGCACGTTGCTTTCTACCACATCGTTTTAAACGAAGTTTTACCATAACAAACATTCCTCTTTTCATTGCAAAGTGGTATAGATAATTGATCCAATATGGATGGAATCATGAATAGTCATTGGTTTAGTTTTGTGTATACTAATTCAAACTTGCTATCTATGGAGCAATATGGATAAAAGAAAGTTAAGTATTTATCGGGGAAGCCCCCACAAAGATCCGATTTATTTAAACCCATATTCTATCATATGAATGAAACATAGTTCGAAAAAGACGACTAAACAGGTTTGTTTAAGACTTATTTATTATGAAATTTCTATTCTCAACAGATGGCTTGAGATCATCAATTTGAAAGTGTAGAAGAAAAGGATCGCCTCTTCCCCAATAAATAAACTATCAACCTCCAAAAAAGTTTAATTAAATTAATTAGTAATTAATTCAATTACTATATTTAGAATTAGATTAGCACTAGATTTTTTACGTAAAAAAAAAAAAATGAACTATTAACTAAAAAAAGTATTCCAATGAAAAGAAAAAGTATTCCAATGAAAAGATTGAAAGTTTTTGTTAGTTATAAAATTCTCGTACTTCCATACTTATTCGACTCGAATACAAAAAAAAATAAGAAAAAAATTTGAATGGACTTAACTTTATTATGTTTTCTGGGAAAGAAAATGAATGCTTAGAAATGCATCTAATCTAAGAGTTCATAAGATATTATTATTATCTTTAATAAACTTTTGTCTCGTGCGGAGTACTATCCGAAACAATCTGGGACGGAAGGATTCGAACCTCCGAGTAACGGGACCAAAACCCGCTGCCTTACCACTTGGCCACGCCCCATTTCGGGTTTTATGCGACACTAATAAACAGTATTATGTTTATTTGTTATTCGTCAATCCCATTTCAATTCCATAAAAAATGAGGGATATTCTCTTGCTAGTATTCTAGACATGCGGATAATATAGAATCAAAAAAATGCATTGATCATTACATGGAATTCTATTAAGATATTATATGAAAGTCGAATTTATTCCACTCTCATTTGAGAGTGCAAATACAAGGAGGTATTTTGTGTTTGGGAAAGTCCGAAGAAAAAAGATTTAGAATCTTCCTTTTCCTTTTTCCCTTAGAAAAATAACTCAATCAAAATCCAATTATTTACTCTACAAGAATGAAATGCTTGTTATGCCTAATATACTTAGTTTAACCTGTATCTGTTTTAATTCTGTTCTTTATCCGACTACTAGTTTTTTCTTTGCCAAATTGCCCGAAGCTTATGCTATTTTCAACCCAATCGTGGATGTTATGCCTGTCATACCTCTATTCTTTTTTCTATTAGCCTTTGTTTGGCAAGCTGCTGTAAGTTTTCGATGAAATCTTTAGTACTCTGCCTGCCAAATTGAATTATGTATTCATTCCAAAAAATTATAAAAATGGGTAAAAGCGTAGAACTTTTATATTTTTATATTATGAACCTTCGATTCTAAAATGAAAATTATTCTACATTGAATGGATAGCTGCAGCAATAAATTCGGATCAGCCTTTCTACCCTTCTGCACTTACGTTGAGCAGGTACCTTTAGGTACCTACACAATACCTAACCGTATTTTTGATATTGATAAGAGTGCTTATTATAAATGAATTCTTCCAATTTTTTTTAAGAATTCATTTTTGCATTTTTAAGGTATCAAAATAAAAAAAAAATCCATCCTAGTGGATCTGTGTGGTAAGGAAAAACAGGTAATCTATTCCTTAAAAAAAAATCTTGGAGATTATGTAATGCTTACTCTCAAACTTTTTGTTTATACAGTAGTGATATTCTTTGTTTCCCTCTTTATCTTTGGATTCTTATCTAATGACCCAGGACGGAATCCTGGGCGCGAGGAGTAAAAATTCCATTTTTTTTTTGAATTTTTTTTTACAAATTGGATTTGTTTCGTACATTTATCTATGAGAAAATCCGGGGGTCAGAATTCCTTCCAATTCGAAAGTCCCAAATGATCCGAGGGAGCGGAAAGAGAGGGATTCGAACCCTCGGTACAAAAAAATTGTACAACGGATTAGCAATCCGCCGCTTTAGTCCACTCAGCCATCTCTCCCCGTTCCAAATCGAAAGGTTTCCGTGATATGATAGAGACAAGAAATAACGATTGCAAAAAACCTTTTTTTTTCTTTCAAAAGTATATAAAAATTATATTGCCAATTCCATTTTAGTTATATTCTTTTTTCTTAATGTTAATAAACAAAGAAGAAAATTGTTGTTTTTTCTTTCTAAAAATTGATATTGGCCGAAAGAGAATCAGATTGATTTTATCTTTAGCGGGCATTTCCCTATAGGACTTGTTATAATAAAACAAGCAGGTTATATAAAAAAGAAAAAACGCTTTTTTTTTGTGGATTATTTATCAAGAAAGCAAAAAGGGTTCTTATCAAACCCAACATAAAATTGGAAAGAACCATAAAGTAAGTAGATCTGACTCCTTGAATGCTGCCTCTATCCGCTATTCTGATATATAAATTCGATGTAGATGAAATTGTATAAGCGAATTTTTTGTATTTCCTTAGACTTAGACCGCGCAAGACAAGAATTTTTTGTTATTTACGATTTCATATTCTTGTTACTAGATGTTCTATAGGAATAAGAAGAAATCGCAATTCCTTTCCGCTACACATAAAGATCGATTTCGAAAATCCTTTTTTTTTTTTTTAAGAATCCTCTATTTTTGTTCTTCCACCCATGAAATAGAGAGGAAATGAGAATAGAGGGGTTACTTTTATTTTCATTTTTCCCTTAAAAGATAAGCTTTTAAATTAAATAGGAGTCATGGAATAATGCTGAATTGAAATGTTGATTTCTATAGTATAAGAAAAACAAATCGAATCAAATTCATGGATTTACCACGACCTCGGTTGTGACTCCATAGATAAAAATAAAAAATTTCTATCTTCGAGACCATTGAAAAAGGGCATTGAACGAGAAACAAATCGTCCAAAGATAATAAAACTATCATATGCCTTGGAAGTGACATGAGGTGCTCGGAAATGGTTGAAGTAATTGAATAGGAGGATCACTATGACTATAGCCCTTGGTAGAATTCCTAAAGAAGAAAATGATCTATTTGATACTATGGATGACTGGTTACGAAGGGACCGTTTCGTTTTTGTAGGATGGTCGGGCCTATTGCTCTTTCCTTGTGCTTATTTCGCATTAGGGGGTTGGTTTACAGGGACAACTTTTGTAACTTCTTGGTATACGCATGGATTGGCTAGTTCCTATTTGGAAGGTTGTAATTTCTTAACCGCAGCAGTTTCTACCCCTGCGAATAGTTTAGCACACTCTTTGTTGCTACTATGGGGCCCGGAAGCACAAGGAGATTTTACTCGTTGGTGTCAATTAGGCGGTCTATGGACTTTTGTAGCTCTCCACGGGGCTTTTGCACTAATAGGTTTCATGTTACGCCAATTTGAACTTGCTCGGTCTGTTCAATTGCGGCCTTATAATGCAATCTCATTCTCTGGTCCAATCGCTGTTTTTGTTTCTGTATTCCTTATTTATCCACTGGGGCAATCAGGTTGGTTCTTTGCGCCGAGTTTTGGGGTAGCAGCGATATTTCGATTCATCCTTTTCTTCCAAGGATTTCATAATTGGACGTTGAACCCATTTCATATGATGGGAGTTGCCGGAGTATTAGGCGCGGCTCTGCTATGCGCTATTCATGGAGCAACCGTAGAAAACACTCTATTTGAGGACGGTGATGGTGCAAATACCTTCCGCGCTTTTAACCCAACTCAAGCTGAAGAAACTTATTCCATGGTCACTGCTAACCGCTTTTGGTCCCAAATCTTTGGTGTTGCTTTTTCCAATAAACGTTGGTTACATTTCTTTATGCTATTTGTACCCGTCACCGGTTTATGGATGAGTGCTATTGGCGTAGTTGGCCTGGCTCTGAACTTACGTGCCTATGACTTTGTTTCCCAGGAAATCCGTGCAGCGGAAGATCCTGAATTTGAGACTTTCTACACCAAAAATATTCTTTTAAATGAGGGTATTCGTGCGTGGATGGCGGCTCAGGATCAGCCTCATGAAAATCTTATATTCCCTGAGGAGGTTCTACCACGTGGAAACGCTCTTTAATGGAACTTTCGTTTTAGCTGGTCGTGACCAAGAAACCACGGGCTTTGCTTGGTGGGCTGGGAATGCCAGACTTATCAATTTGTCCGGTAAGCTACTTGGAGCTCACGTAGCCCATGCCGGATTAATCGTATTCTGGGCCGGAGCAATGAACCTATTTGAAGTGGCTCATTTCGTACCAGAAAAGCCCATGTATGAACAAGGGTTAATTTTACTTCCACACTTAGCTACTCTAGGTTGGGGAGTAGGGCCAGGGGGAGAAGTTCTAGATACTTTTCCGTACTTTGTATCTGGAGTACTTCACCTAATTTCCTCCGCAGTCTTAGGTTTCGGTGGCATTTATCACGCGCTTCTG